ACAATTAAATTAATATTAAATTAATTAATATAATAGAAAAAATTATTAAAGTTTTTTTATTTTTTAATTAAGCGGGAGAAGGGTTGGGTTATTAAACTTTTCGATTTTTTTATTACATGTATAAATGTAACACGACGAAAATAGAAAGAAAACGAAATGGACAATCTTTCTTTTTTTTTTTGTATTTTTATCAACTTCAATCTATTTGGCATAGTGTACCTTATCGTTCTTATTAATATTTTATGTGATTTTTACCCCCCCCCCTTTTTTTTTTTGGAGTCTAATTTAGAGAAAAAATAGATAGAGAATAGTAAAGAACAATTTATTTTGAACAATAGATGTCTTTCACATCCAACCGAAAAACCTATTATAACTTTTTAATGGCAGTTCCAAAAAAGCGCACCTCTATTTCAAAAAAACGTATTCGTAAAAATATTTGGAAAAGGAAGGGATATAGGGCAGCATTGAAAGCTTTTTCGTTAGCGAAATCTCTTTCTACCGGGAGTTCTAAAAGTTTTTTTTGTGTAACAAATAAATAATCTGAATCGTTCTAATAACTAATAAAGTGATATAATTTTGTTTATAGTTTATTTATAAGATTTATAAGTTATAAAAATGATAAATAATATTTGTCAATTATAATTAATATTAACATCATAATAGTATAGTAAAAGAATAAATATTAATATATAAGATAAATTACAATATAAACATAAGATAAATTACAATATAAACAATATACATTAAAAATAAAATAAATAAAAAAGAATTAGTCTCATAATGTTTTAATTTATGAGAATATAAAATTGAATTTGTTTTACTTTAATTTGAAGCCAAATTTTTCTTTCGTTTCTGATATAGATAAGAATTCTGTTGTCTACTGAATTCTAAAAATGAATGGTACTTTTTTGTTTGAAAAAAGGGTAAACGCAAGCGCAAGGTTTCGCCTTTCATTTTAGTATGTTTTATCATTTTCCGGATGGGGATTATCACTTCCCCATCGCCCTTACTCAATAATAAAAAGAATTTTTTTTTTTTTTTTAGTTATATTTTTGATTTTATATTATAAAGAAGAGGTCGTTGAAACTAATTGATTAAGTTTAAAATGTTTTTTATAATCTTTTAAACCATTATTTTGGGTTTTCGAAATTATTATCACTATATAAATTCCTTAAACCAAACCCAATTAAATTAAATTAATAAAAGCCCCGTTTACATTTTTAGGTAGTTATATGACGAATGCGCCAATTTTGAGTGATCTATTTTAGATCCTATGTTTCGATTGGAAGATCGATCAAGATATAATATATATATATATTAATTAAAAAATTTAGAAAATATTTTGAAGTACGGTACAATTTCTATACGAAATTTTTTTATATGATTGATACGACCATCCCAAATACCTAACTTAATGGGTTTGCTAAATCTTAACGCAAATTCTCTACACAACAAAAAATCCTAACGCAACCTAACTATGCAAATATTTACATAAATCTTTTGAGTGTATCGCTGAAATTGTGTTATAGAAAAATTCTATTTTTTTATTAATCGATAAAATGAAGTTTTTATTTTAGATTAATAAAATAAATGATAAAAGAAATTAATCATTAAAAAATGCAAACGAGGCAGAACATTTTTTTTTTACTTATATCCAGGGATTGAAGTAAAAATTATCTAGTTACAACTGTTACATTTTAGTTTTAGGAGAGCATAAAGTAATAGCCTACGAAAAAATACATTGTTAGTTCAGTTAAATAAAATTGACATCCTAAAATACTAAATAACTAAATAAAAAGATAATAATAAGAAAAATAAATATTATTAACAAAAATCAATATTATTAACGTTAACGAAAACGTTTTAATCCCTAATTTTTAAACAAGTTTTTATTCATCAATTTGAATGGTTTCCTAAAAAAAATATTGGATTGAATTAACTCCTTCAAGCTCGACGATTGAATAAAAATAGGTTATTATGATTTCGAATAAGCCGCTATGGTGAAATCGGTAGACACGCTGCTCTTAGGAAGCAGTGCTAGAGCATCTCGGTTCGAGTCCGAGTGGCGGCATGGCATCTTCTAAAAGAGTAATTCCTATAATGAATTCAATTCCCGATTTCAATTCCTATAATTGAGGGACGCCCTTATTAATTTAATAATTTTTATGATATTTTCAACTTTAGAGCATATATTAACTCATATATCCTTTTCGATCGTTTCAATTGTAATTACAATTCATTTGATAATTTTATTAGTCGATGAAATCGTAGGACTAGATGATTCGTCAGAAAAGGGGATGATAGCTACTTTTTTCTGCATAACAGGATTATTAGTTACTCGTTGGATGTATTTGAGGCATTTACCATTAAGTGATTTATATGAATCATTAATTTTTCTTTCGTGGAGTTTTTCCTTTATTCATATTATTCCGTATTTTAAAAAACATAAAAACCATTTAAGCGCAATAACCGCGCCAAGTGCTATTTTTACTCAAGGTTTTGCTACTTCGGGTCTTTTAACTGAAATGCATCAATCCGCGATATTAGTACCCGCTCTCCAATCCCATTGGTTAATGATGCACGTAAGTATGATGGTATTGAGCTATGCAGCTCTTTTGTGTGGATCATTATTATCACTAGCTCTTCTAGTCATTACATTTCGAAAATTCATAAGGATTTTTAGTAAAAGCAATAATTTAGAAAATGAGTCAGTTTACTTTAGTGAGATTCAATACGTGAACGAAAGAAACAATGTCTTACGAAACACTTCTTTTATTTCGTCTCAAAATTATTACAGGTATCAATTGATTCAACAATTGGATCGTTGGAGTTATCGTATTATTAGTCTAGGATTTATCCTTTTAACCGTAGGTATTCTTTCGGGAGCAGTATGGGCTAATGAAGCATGGGGATCATATTGGAATTGGGATCCAAAGGAGACTTGGGCATTTATTACTTGGACCATATTCGCTATTTATTTACATATTAGAACAAATAAAAATTTGGAAAGTGTAAATTCTGCAATTGTGGCCTCAATGGGCTTTCTTATAATTTGGATATGCTATTTTGGGGTTAATCTATTAGGAATAGGGTTGCATAGTTATGGTTCATTTACATTAACATCTAATTGAATAAAAGACTTGACGAATATAAACATAGGACGGCATACAGGTATATATACGAAAACTTCATGTAAACAATCAAGAACCATTTGAATCATTTCCATTACTTGATTCAAATGGTTCTCACAAATTCAAAAAATATCTAGTTATAATAGAATTCCAATTTATTTATTTTACTTAAAAGAATATAAAAGACTCATTTTTTTATTGTACAATCAACCATTTTTAAAATCGTGGGATTTCAGTTTCATTTTTTGGTTTACTCACAAAAACTATCGAAAAAAATAATTGGATATAATAGCTTCGACCTTGTCAACTGATAATGATAAAACGAAATCGGGATAAACACCAATACCTATTACAGGTAAAAGGATAGAGATCGAAACAAATAATTCTCGCGGTCCAGAATCAAAAAAATAAGAGTTTGGGGCATTAAAAAGCTTGTATCCATAGAACATCTGGCGTAACATAGATAATGAATAAATAGGAGTTAATATCATTCCAATTGCCATTACAAAAGTAATTAATATTTTTGTCATTAAAAGATATTTTTGACTAGTAAGTATTCCAAAAAAAACTAACAATTCGGCAACAAAACCGCTCATGCCCGGTAATGCAAGAGAAGCCATTGATAAGATACTGAAAGTCGTGAATATTTTTGGAATTGCGATAGCCATTCCGCCCATTTCGTCGAGATAAACAAGACGTATTCTATCATAACTCGTTCCGGCCAAGAAAAAAAGCGCAGCGCCAATAAATCCGTGAGAGATTATTTGTAAAAAGGCTCCGTTGAGTCCTGTATCGCTTATAGAACCAATTCCTATAATTATGAAACCCATATGAGATACAGAAGAGTAGGCTATTCTTTTTTTTAAATTACGCTGACCGGGAGATGTTGAAGCTGCATAGATTATTTGAATTGTGCCTACTATAATCAACCAGGGAGAGAATATAGAATGGGCGTGGGGTAATAATTCCATATTGATCCGAACCAATCCATACGCTCCCATTTTTAATAAGATTCCGGCTAAAAGCATACAAGTACTGTAATGTGCCTCTCCATGGGTGTCTGGTAACCATGTATGTAAGGGTATGATCGGTGATTTGACAGCAAAAGCAATAAGAAATCCAATATAAAATATTATTTCCAGTGCTACAGGATACGATTGATTAGCTGATGTTTCAAAATTTAATGTTGGTTCATTGGAACCATATAAACCAATACCCAAAACTCCCATTAATAAAAAAACAGAACTTCCTGCAGTGTACAAAATAAATTTTGTAGCTGAATACAAACGTTTCTTTCCCCCCCACATGGATAGAAGTAGATAAACTGGAATTAATTCTAACTCCCACATGATGAAAAAAAGTAAAAGGTCTCGAGAAGAAAATGGTCCTATTTGACCGCTATACATTGCTAACATCAGAAAATGGAATAGTCGGGAATCTCGAGTAATCGGCCGAGCCGCTAAAGTAGCTAAAGTTGTGATAAATCCTGTCAGTAAAATGGGTCCTATAGAAATTCCATCTATTCCCAATCTCCAGTAAAAATCAAAAAAATCGATCCATTTATAATCCTCTGTCAGTTGCATTAATGGATCATCCAATTGGAAACGATAACCGAATGCATAGGTTGTTAGAAGGAGTTCGATTATGCATATACCTATAGTATACCACCGAATTATCTTATTTCCTCTATGAGGGAGAAAGAAAATTAAGGAACCCGCGAATATTGGCAAAACTACAACTAGCGTTAACCAAGGAAAATTATTCATGGTAAAAACAAGATAAACTTGGACCAGAAAAACCCGTGCTCAAAATAAATAGTTTTTGAGCGCGGGTTTTTGTCGGTAAAGGTAAAAAAATCAAATGTATTCAAGTAGGGTTTTCTGGAACGTATTAATAAGCCAGACCCATACTTCGAGTTGTTTCATGCCATAAATAAACTCGAACACTCAAGAAATCTGTCGGACAGGCGGATTCACATCTCTTACAACCGACACAGTCCTCTGTTCTTGGAGCAGAAGCAATTTGCTTAGCTTTACACCCGTCCCAAGGTATCATTTCTAATACATCCGTTGGGCAGGCGCGCACGCATTGAGTACACCCTATACACGTATCATAAATCTTTACTGAATGTGACATTTGGATCTATAAATTTTTGAATGTCAGAAAGTTTCGATCTAGTAAACTTGTAAATGAATCATATATTTAGACACCAGATGAATCAATAATTTATCATAATTTTTCTAATCAATCTACTTCTGGATTGACTCATGCGATAGAGCCAAGATACTTTAATTTCTTACATTTTTGAAAACATGTATTATTACGTAATGTATGGTCGTGGTAATTCTAATTTATGAATATTAGAATTTATATGATTAATACTACTTATTCAACAAATTCGATTGATTGATACGAGTTGATTTTCTGTTACGATAAATTGATGAAACAATAGCCGGGCCAATAGCTGCTTCAGCGGCTGCAATAGCTATAACAAAAATTGAGAAAATATTTCCTTTTAATTGGCGACTATCAAAAAAATCAGAAAATGTTACGAAATTCATATTAACCGCATTCAATATAAGTTCAAGACACATAAGGGCTCTAACCATATTCCGGCTCGTGATCAATCCATAGATACCGATAGAAAATAAGTAGGCACTCAAAACAAGTACATGTTCGAGCATCATTGACCAACTCCTTATCAATTTCGATTCATTTCAATATGAACTGAACAACAATTCAACAGATTCAATTGACTAGAATAAAAAAAAGTACGGAACAAAGGCAGATTTTCTATTGTTAATAGAATAGATTGAATAATTTCTATTTTAGACATAAAAAATCTTTAATTAAAGGGAAATAAATGGAATGTAATAAAACCGAACAGAGTTTAATGTGCATTGCTAATTCTATAAATTTTTTACTGTCGCGCCACGGCAATTGCACCTATCAAAGCGGCTAAAAGAATTATCGAAACGAATTCAAATGGAAGAAAAAAATCTGTTGATAAATGAATTCCAATTTGTTGACTATTACTTATCAAATCTTGCTCTATAATCTGATTTGATCTTGTAGTCCAAATAATTCCGTACCATGACGTATCCGTAATAATAATCATGAGTAAAACAAAAATACTTGTACAAACTGGCAAAGTAACCACATCCCCAATGGTCCAAAGATTCAAATCTTTGTAATATTCTGAACCATTCATGAACATCACAGCAAATACGATTAAAACATTTATAGCTCCCACGTAAATAAGGAGTTGTGCAGCAGCTACAAAATAAGAGTTTAATAGAATATAGAATAAGGATATACAAAAAAGAACCAGTCCCAATGAAAAGGCAGAATAAATGGGGTTGGTAAATAATACCACCCCCATACCTCCTAGTATAAGAACCGATCCCAGAAAGACTAAAAGAAAATCATGTATTGGTCCGGGCAAATCCATTATATGTAAAATAAGAGATAAATAAATAGAAATGTTTTTCATGACCTTATTGAGACCCGACCAGAAATTTTTTTTTTTATGATTTTTGAGCAATTCCTAATTTAATCCTAAGTAAATAAATACTAAGGGATATGAATAAATGTGAGTACTATTATTGGACTAATTTCATTCTTTATCTGAAAGAGTCGTTCTAATTCTAAACGATATATTTTAAAACAATTATGGATATATTAGGATTTTCAATCCAAATTAAGACGCGTTTCTTACCAACCAATCAATAGTTGGTATTTGTAGTTATTGACCAAACAACACGAAAGAAACCTAAATTCCTTCTATATTAGTTATTAGTAAAGTAATTATAAATTATTCGTTAATAAGAGATTTACTTTTTTATTTGAGGCGAATTCAAAATTGTTCGAATTGTATAATCGTCAATTACTGACATTGGTAAACGACCCAAAGCAATTTGATTATAATTCAATTCGTGACGATCATAAGTAGAAAGTTCATATTCTTCAGTCATTGATAAACAATTCGTTGGACAATACTCAACGCAATTACCACAAAATATACAGACCCCGAAATCAATACTGTAATTAAGCAGCCGTTTCTTGCGAATATCAGTTTCCAATTTCCAATCAACAACGGGTAGATCTATAGGACATACACGAACGCATACTTCACAAGCAATACATTTATCAAATTCAAAATGGATTCGACCGCGGAAACGCTCCGCGGTGATTGATTTTTCATAAGGATATTGAATAGTTACGGGTAAACGATTTGCGTGGGATAAAGTAATCATGAAACTTTGACCAATGTACCTTGCAGCTCGTACTGTTTGTTGACCATAATTCATGAACCCAGTTACCATAGAGAACATATCGTTAATATATATATGAATAGTTTTATGTTTGTTTATTTCTCTTGTTTGAGACACGTTGTGAATATAGAATGTTACTTTACAGTGAAAAGAGTTGGAAAGAAGTTGTTAATAATAGATTACCGAGAGAAATAGGTAAAAGAAATTTCCATCCAAGATTCAATAGTTGGTCCATTCTTAGCCTCGGTAAAGTCCATCTTGTTGTGATAGGAATGAACAAGAACAAATAAGTTTTAGCTAATGTAATAAAGATACCAATTATCGCTCCAAAAACTCCACATGTTTTATTTATTTCAAAAAGCTCAGAAACATATATGTCCGGAATAGATATATTCCAACCTCCCAAGTAAAGAACTGTTACAAATAATGAAGAAACCAATAGGTTTAGATAGGAAGCAACATAAAATAACCCAAATTTTATACCCGAGTATTCGGTTTGATAACCTGCTACTAACTCTTCTTCTGCTTCTGGTAAATCAAAAGGTAATCTCTCACATTCTGCTAGGGAAGAAGTAATAAAAATGATAAACCCTATAGGCTGACGCCACAAATTCCATCCCCAAAAACCATATTTTGATTGCGCCTCAACAATATCAATTGTACTTGAACTGTTAGATAATTATAGTCGGTGATACCATCACTGTTACCATCGCTATTACAGAACCGTACATGAGATTTTCACCTCATACGGCTCCTTGAAGGCCAGAAATAAATATAGGGACCGCGTCAGTATTCTTTTTTGAATCTTGATATGTTTGTAGGATGGATAACTATCGGCCGGTCCCAAATTAGACCAATTGAATTCTGTCTGTTATAATTATTTTAATTCAAAATAAAATAAAAAAAGTACTTCTGAATTGATCTCATCCTTTCTTTAATTTAATAATTTCAATAATAATTTCAATTCTTCTTTGTTCAGTAATAACTTAACTGTTCAATAAAATACTTCTTGTAAAAATATCAATAACCCGTTGGTTTCACGTACGAAAAAAAAATTCTATATTAATTAATGAATTATGACACAAATTATATATCTATTAATATGTATATGGGAAATAATAAAAGTAACAAAGAATAAATAAAGTATATCTTTCTTTTTTTTTTTTTTTTTCGTTTNCCTATTCTTCTTTCTATTTCTGAGAAAAAGAGGGCTTTCAAAATAAAGTAAAGGATTATTTCGTTTCGAATAGTTATTTATTAAATCGGTGGATAGGAGTATACTCTGGATTGGAATCGTGTCATGGGGAGTACTGCCTGATCATKTCTACCAACTTAAAGCCCCAATTAGTATTCTTTGTTTGTATATTATGTAAAAATGTCCTTTTGGAGAATTTACATAATCTCCATTACTAATCCTTTACATATGTTCGTGTTTCTAACCATCCACTCGTTTTTGCTCAATCCCCCGTTATGCTAATACATAAAAATGATAGTGAAAACTCAATACGGTCGATCTTTTGAACCCGCTTCAAGTCAGGATGACTAATCAACCAATCTTGGGGGAAACGGTCTCTTCTGTTTATTTCCGCTTAACTCTCTAACTCTTATACATAGAAAATGAGAATCAATCTTTTTACTGCGAATTTATATATAAGCTGTTTTCTTTCACTCATATAACTATTTGATTTAGTTCATCAACCCGAATAATGAATAAAAAAAAATTAAGATATCTACTCAATCCATTCCAACCCTTTCCTTGAAAGGAAGGAATAGAGAAAAGTTTATGTCTATGTATCAACGAATCGCACGTAGAGATATTGATAACACACATAAAGTTAATGGTATTTCATAACTAATCGATTGAGCAGCAGCTCGTAGACCGCCTAAAAAGGAATATTTATTATTTGACCCGTATCCCGACATAAGAAGTCCAATTGGAGCAATACTGGAAATGGCAATCCATAAAAAAACACCGATATTGAGATCCGCTAAAACAAGGTGATATCCAAAAGGAACTACTGAAGAGCTTACTAAAATTGATATGACTGCTATGGATGGCCCGATACTGAATAAACGAGTATCCCCCCTAGATGGAAAAAGATTTTCTTTGAAAAGTAGTTTTGTCCCATCTGCTAGAGCTTGAAGAACTCCCAAAGGGCCGGCGTATTCAGGTCCAATACGTTGTTGTATCCCTGCCGATATTTCTCTTTCTAACCATACAATTACCAGTACGCCTATTGTGATTCCCACTACAAGAGTCAAAATAGGAACAAGAACCCATAGAATTCCATAAACCTCTTTAAAAAATTCTAATCTAGAAAAAGAATCGATATCTTGTACTTCCGGTGTATCAATTATCATTTCAACGATCAACTTCTCCCATAATGATATCTATACTACCTAGTATCGTCATAATATCAGCCAATTTCATTCTTTTAACTAACCGCGGAAGAATTTGCAAATTGATAAAACCCGGCGGGCGGATTTTCCATCTCCAAGGAAAACCACTTTGATCCCCTATGATAAAAATTCCCAATTCTCCCTTTGGGGCTTCTACTCTCACATAAAGTTCTTGTTTCGGCAATTCAAATGTAGGAGACGGCTTTTTACTAATAAATCGATATTCAAAATCATTCCATTCCGGATTCCTTTCTCTATCAAAGTATCGTATTTCTAAATTCTCATAGGGTCCCCCTGGAATTCCTTCCAGGGCCTGTTGAATAATTTTTACGGATTCTATCATTTCACCAATTCGGACTAGATAACGAGCCAATGAATCTCCTTCTTTTTGCCACTGTACTTCCCAATCAAATTCGTCGTAACATTCATAATGATCAACTTTACGAAGATCCCATTGTATTCCGGAAGCTCGCAGCATTGGTCCCGATAAACCCCAATTTATTACTTCCTCTCTACCAATAATGCCGACTCCCTCGACTCGTTCTAAAAAAATAGGATTTCGTGTAATAAGTTTTTGATATTCAGCAACTCTTGTTAAAAAATAATCGCAGAAATCCAAACATTTATCTATCCAGCCATGAGGTAGATCGGCCGCTACTCCTCCGATACGAAAATAATTATGCATCATTCTCATACCGGTGGCAGCTTCGAATAGATCATATACTAATTCTCTTTCTCTGAAAATATAGAAAAAGGGAGTTTGTGCACCAATATCCGCCATAAAAGGACCGAGCCATAACAGATGAGAAGCTATACGACTCAACTCCAACATAATTATTCTGATATAGCTGGCTCTTTTAGGTACTTGAATATTTCCCAACTGTTCCGGTCCGTTTACAGTTATTGCTTCTGTGAACATAGTAGCTAAATAATCCCACCGTGTTACATAAGGCAAATATTGTATAATTGTTCGATTTTCCGCAATTTTTTCCATTCCTCGGTGTAAATAACCCAATATTGGTTCACAGTCAATAACATCTTCACCATCTAGAGTAATGATGAGTCGAAGAACACCATGCATTGATGGGTGGTGGGGGCCCATATTGACTATCATGAGGTCTTTTCTTGTAGCCGGTATATTCATAGGTTTTTCCTCGATTCATTCTTTCATGAATTGCTGAAAACGAAAAAAAGTTCATTAAAATTCAAGATCTAATAAATCAAATAATTCAAAATGCCTTTATAAAAATAAAATTAACGAGTTTTTGACTCCCGAATATCCAACCGATTAATTAATTCTTTATAACATATTCTATTTTTCTTTGACAAATAAGACAGTAATCGTTGGCGTTTTCCCAGAATTTTACGTAAACCTCTCTGAGATAAATAGTCTTTTTTGTGTAATTGTAAATGTGAAGTAAGTCTTCGTATCCTATTGGTGAAACTAACTATTTGAAATTCAACAGATCCTCTGTTTTCGTCTTTTTCTTCTTGTGAAATAACTGAGATGAATGAATTTTTTACCATAAACTGAAATCTTCTCTCCCCCCCCTCTTTTTATTTTAAGATATTTTTTATTGATAGATATCTTTATTGATCAGTAATAATAATGCCCTTAATTTTTATTTGGTATATACAAAAATTTGTATTTCGTTATTAATTTCTAATTTTTTAATTAATAAAACTTACTCAATCCTATTTTCATTTTAATATTGGATTTGAAAGGGGATACAAAAGTATGGTTGGTTTCTTCACTCACAAAAGATAAAAGTTTAGACCTAAAATAAGAAAATTTTGTTCATTCTAGATCTAATTGATATGTCATTGAATTAGTATCATGTATCAGAATGGAATGTAAGACAATGTATGCGTGCATCTCTTTGTCGTCATAGACCAGATATGGTATGGGAAATATAGGAAAAATGTACTATTAATGAATTTTCAATCGCGGATACATATGTATCCTTACCATACTGAAACAACTGCCATTATTGGTATTAAACCAATAACGATTCATACAAGCTAAATCTTCTAATCGATAATTGGGCCAAAGAAATAGCTTTAATTTTATAAGTTTTTTTTTATATTTTTTGCTTTTATCCACAACTTGACTGTTTACCTCATTCCCATTACAAAAAGATGCCTTTCTATGTCTATTCTTAGAATTTAAACAAATTAGAATTCGCAATTCTCTACGACGTCTAGGCGATAAAATATTTTCAGGAACAAACAAATCATAATTTTTTTTATATCTATTTCCAATCATCTTTTGATGTTTTGTAATGACTTCATCAGAATTCTTATCAACATGTTTTTTTTCTCGGTTTTTTTGATTTATTTGATGTTTACTTTTATGAACTAATGAAATACCGAGGGTTTGATACATAATAAATTTTCCATCATTTTTTATAGCTAGACGAATTGGTTCAATAATCAAAAACCCCCTTTTAATAAATTCTGTAAGAGTTACATCTTTCTGAATCGTCAAAATATCCAGACTCATTTCGCCCCTTTGAATAGAGGATATAGTAATTTCTCTTGGATTTATCAGTCTAAGCAGGAGACAATATACGTTGATGTTATTTATTATTTTTTTATTTAAAGAATCATCCCATCTCAATTGAAAATACAAATACCTTTTTAGGAAGAAATCAAACTCCGCTTTTGTATTGATCTTGTATTGCTTTTTATTTCTATGTTTTTTCATGTCCGATCCCTTATAATCTTCTTCAACATCTTTTTCTTGGTTTGAAAGAGCTGATTTAAGATCTGCTTGGCCCGTGGATTCTTTTTCTCCTTGATTTCGGTTTTCTAATTCAAGAGATTTTTTTTCATTCGACGATATTGATATAAAAGGATCTCTTTTTTTATTTCCAGTGATGCTTTTGTTTTCACTAGCATTTTTTTTTATATTAGAATTAAAAAGTAGTAATTTAATTGGTATAACCCACGGTTTCATTTTATACGTATTATAAAGTCTCACAAATTCTGGCAAGAACCAAAGTTCCAGATTTGATATGGGACGACTTAGTATTTCTTCATTCATTCCCATCCAATCCAAAAGGGGTTTTTGATTGGATAGGTTGATTTTTTGATCTTGCTGAAGTGTGAGATAAAAAAGACCCTTATTATTGATTTTATCAATTATTTGATACTTATTAACCCTAGTCTTAGTATATTTATTACTGTTAGTGTCAGTATCAATATTGATCCAGGCCTCAATATCGACCTTCGTTTTAAGACAAAAATCGAGAATTCTCCAATCAAAAAATTTTCTATCCGTATTTTTATCCATATCTCGAATATCATCTTCTACCATATTAAATGATTTTTTTTTATGTGTGTTGGAATTATAAAAAATATCTTGGTTAGTTTTTACTTGTAATGGTGATCCATAAATTGAAGAGTACTTCGTAGTTTCAGAATTTATAGATTTATATGCTAAAAGATCATATCTATATTGTTTTTTAAAATTATCCTTTTGATTCAATAAAAAATCCGTTTCAATTTTTTTTTTTTTTTCGTAGTGAATTAATTCATCTTTTTCATATAAATCACACAAATCTTTATATAAATCTTTATTTTGAGCTATACAGTTCAATATATTTCTCCATTTTTGTGGTACTACTCTAGACCATTTAATTTGAGATACATCACATTGATATTGATAATGACTCCTTAACCAATTTGTCCATTGATTCATTCCAGAATTGCGAAGATTCTTAGGTCTTAATTCGGAATGAAATAGTTCTTGTCTTACAACAAAAAAATCCTTTATTTCATTCTTAAGAAAAAAGGGGGTTCCATTATTTCCATTATATTGAAATACGGATTTCAATTTCTCTAACTTAATAAGTTGGGTTTGGGATAATTTGTAAAATACATATGCTTGTGAAAAGTAAGATAAGTCAAAAAAAGTCTTTGAATTTTTTTGACTAAGACTAATATTAGTATTAGAAAGTGACTCTTTTATAATCGAAATAAATTTAATTAAACTTTGATTTGTTTTATTCATTCTTTCTTGATTTGCTTCATTACTATTAATTTTTTTATTAATAAATTTTTTTGTTGATTCAAGAAAAAGTTGTGTATTGATACTAGGAATATTAATCATAGATAGAAAGATATCTATGTATATCTTTTCAATGAAAAATATTATAAAATAATGGGATTTACGGATTAATCGAGCAGTTCTTCTTTTTAATATCTGCCAAATATTTTTTTGTGATTCCAATCTTTTATCATCATAACTTATTTTGTTAGAACTCAAATTTCTATCTGAAGTTATAAATCCCTTTTTCTTGTCTTTTGTAATTTTTTCTATTTGATTTATGATTGTGTTTATTCTATCAGTCAGATCTTGCATTTTTTTTTCTGTTAATGAATAATTTGTCCAATCCTGAGATCTAATTTGAATGGACGATTCCTGAATCATCCGATTACTGATTATTGAATCTTTTTTAATTTCACTCAATTCATATACTTCTATTTCTCTCAATCCAAATAATATAATTGGGTTTATTTTTGAGAGTTCTTTTATTATTTCTTTTATAAACAGAATGTTTTTAATGATCCATTTTTTTGGTTTTTTTGAGACATTTAGAAACAATTTTGTTTGTTCTTTAAAAATTCCTAGAATTATAAAACATTTCTTTTGCAATTTTTTAATTTTTTTTTTGAGTTCTTTAAAAATCGGTTCAAAAAATGAAAGTTTTTTTCTGGGAGAACCGAAAGGTAGTTCAGCTTCCATTCCAAAAATTGTTAAAAAACAAAAATCATTTTTTTGACCTTGCTTTTTCATTGGATCGTTATAAGGGGCTCGTAACTTAGATCTGTGCCAAGGTTTAAGACGAAAAGGAAATAGGATCTTGATCTGAATGCCGTCTGTTAACCAGTTTTTTGGAAATTCTTTTTCTGATAATTGAACGCCGTTATAGGTACATTTAACATGCATTTCTCTATTCCAATCCTTTAAGTCCTCATACCATTCCGGAAATTGAAATAATAGTATACGGACGATATTTTTAGCTATTATCAATGAAGGTAATATAATATATTTTCTAAGAATTGATTGGGTTACTAATAAAAAACCTCTCATTACTTGAGCAAGTAAAATACTATCCCAGGCTTCCGCTATTTGTATACGCACTTTCTCCTTTCTTTTGTCTTCTTCTTTTTTGTCCTCCTCTTTTTTT